CTTGAACCCTCACGATTTTTGAAATCGACGGATTTTCCTCTTACTATAAATTTCATTGTTGCCGGTATTGACATGTAGAACGGGACTCTATCTTTATTCTCGTCCGATTAATCAGTTCTTCAAAAGATCTATCAGATTATGGAGTGAATGGTTTGATCAATGAATATTCGATTCTTTCTTCAATATGGAATCAATTGACAACAATTCTTCTGTATTATGTATACAGGTTTATCCTTCATCTTTTCTGAAGTTTCGATAGAAGGATTCCTCTACTAACGTAAGACAATCAACTCCATTCGTTAGAACAGCTTCCATCGAGTCTCTGCACCTATCCTTTTTGATTTTCGCTTTCTGAACCTTTGTTTGTTTTCGGAAAACGTGATTTGGCTCAGGATTGCCCATTTTTATTAATTCCAGGGTTTCTCTGAATTTGAAAGTTATCACTTAGTAAGTTTCCATACCAAGGCTCAATCCAATTAAGTCCGTAGCGTCTACCGATTTCGCCATATCCCCCTTTTTGAGATGAAAATCTCATTGTGATCTCGTTCCCCTTTTTCTTTCATTTATACCGGAATCGTTGAATTCATTAGATAGATGCCGATTCCTATCTCGAAAAAGTGTTTTCTCCTCTTTGTCTTTGATTTCTTGTCTATCTTCTTTCATCTTCTATATCTATAGGAGGCTTATATTCGGTCCAATCAAAAACGATTTTATCATTTCTGTATCGGCAATTCAATATAGGTGGATACATACGCTATACATCTGTCTCTCTTCCACTCATTTCCCCATGAAATTTCGAATACTTGAACGGTCGATTCTTTTTTTTAATATGATTTGTGAATTCAAAAATCAAATCAATCATATTAAAAAAAAGAATATTTAATTGTGATAAAAAAATGGAAATTCTATATCGCTAGATTAATCGTTATCTTCTATAATATTTAACAGTTATTTGAAATTCTATATTCTATTCTTTAATATATTCATATTCATTATGAATAGCGAATATGAATAGCTAAGAATTAAAATAGTATAATAGTGAATAGCAAAGATTCTAAGAGTTTATTGAATTCCTATGCATGTCGTGTTATGTGAGCCTGCTTAGCTCAGAGGTTAGAGCATCGCATTTGTAATGCGATGGTCATCGGTTCGATTCCGATAGTCGGCTTTTCTCTATTTATTTTATTCTATGTTTTACATGATTGATAATGCATCTTTGAAATCAAAGAATATTGAAAAAAAAATGTCTTCCTCTTTTGGCAAAAGCCATTGATTTATTATGTGATAGGAATTTCCAACTATCTAACGAAAAGAATCCTTTTCTTTTTCTATATATAGAATATAAAGATCTGGATATTTATCCAACTCATCTCATTATTCTTTAATAGAATAATACTTCAGTAAATTTCGCTTTATTTAGAATTTAGTTCATTTTTAGTTTAGGTTTATTCTGTAGAATGAAATTTCATCAATAAGAATTAATAATTAAATATAAATAAGAAGAAGGAGTCTTTATGTCGCGTTACCGAGGTCCTCGTTTCAAAAAAATACGCCGCCTGGGGGCTTTACCAGGGCTAACTAATAAAAGGCCCAAAGCTGGAAGTGATCTTAGAAATCAATCGCGTTCCGGGAAAAAATCCCAATATCGAATTCGCCTAGAAGAAAAACAAAAATTGCGTTTTCATTATGGTCTTACAGAACGACAATTACTTAAATACGTTCGTATCGCCGGAAAGGCAAAAGGGTCAACAGGTCAGGTTTTACTACAATTACTTGAAATGCGCCTTGATAACATTCTTTTTCGGTTGGGTATGGCTCCGACTATTCCGGGAGCTCGCCAATTAGTTAACCATAGACATATTTTAGTCAATGGTCGTATAGTAGATATACCAAGTTATCGCTGCAAACCCCGAGATACTATTGCGGCGAGGGATGAACAAAAATCTAAAGCTCTAATTCAAAATTCTCTCGATTCATCCCCCCATGAGGAATTGCCAAACCATTTGACTCTTCAACCATTCCAATATAAAGGATTAGTCAATCAAATAATAGATAGTAAATGGGTCGGTTTGAAAATAAATGAATTGCTAGTTGTAGAATATTATTCTCGTCAGACTTAAACCTAACAAAAATAAAATCAACACTAATAAGAATAAGGGTTCGACCCATTTTGCTCCCTTTCGGCGAAGTAAATTAACCTAAGGTTAAGATAAATAAGGGTTTGATCCGGATTTTTCTTCCATTTAGGTATCATAGACCGAGAGGGAGATTTTCATTCCTTGTCTACTCTACTCTTTTCTTTACACAGTATTTTCCGTACGACAGCCATTAGGAATAGAGAATCCATATCAAAGAAAGGTCTAACTGTTGGAATAGTCGTATCCATTGCTATTTGATCTATTGTGGTTAGTAAGATCGATGAATTAGGTGAAGGTACGGAAAGAGAGGGATTCGAACCCTCGGTAAGCAAAAGCCTACATAGCAGTTCCAATGCTACGCC